CTAGCTTTGCTTCAACCAATTCTTTCGTACCCTCAGCTCTACTCAAGTTAGCTTCGGCTATTTCAAGTGCCTGTTGAGCTTCTTCTGGATCAATGTCACTACCCAGTTCTGCATCATTTCCTAAAATGATGATCTCATTATTAACTATTCTTGCAAAACCACTCCACAGAACCGCCGTTAACCATTGGTCGTTGAGTAGGCGTATTCTCAAAGGACCCATATCTACAGCTGTGTTAATGGGGGCGTGGTTTGGTAATACACCAATTTGGCCGCTATTAGTAGATAAAATGATTTCTTTCACTTCACAATCCCAAATAATTCGTTTAGGAGTCAGTACATAAAGATTTAATTTCATTTCTTCAATTTGTTCTCCTCTTCTAAGTTTATAGCTTTCGTGCTAGCTTCATCGATGTTCCCTACCAAATAAAAAGCCTGTTCGGGTAGGCCATCTAATTCTCCAGAAAGGATTAGTTGAAACCCCCTAATTGTTTCTGCAAGACTAACATACTTTCCTGGAGAACCGGTAAAAACTTCTGCCACAAAGAACGGTTGTGATAAGAACCGCTCAATTTTTCGTGCTCTTGCTACAGTTAAACGATCCTCTTCCGATAATTCATCCAACCCAAGAATTGCAATAATGTCCTGAAGTTCCTTGTAACGCTGTAAAGTTTCCTTAACTCTTTGCGCAGTTTCATAATGGTCCTTGCCAACGATCCGAGGCTGTAACATAGTTGAGGTTGAATCTAAAGGGTCTACTGCGGGATAAATACCCTTGGAAGCTAATCCTCTGGAAAGTACGGTAGTAGCGTCCAAATGTGCAAATGTTGTGGCAGGAGCAGGGTCGGTCAAATCGTCCGCAGGTACATAAACGGCTTGGATCGAAGTTATTGATCCCTTGTTGGTAGAAGCAATTCTTTCTTGTAAAGAACCCATTTCTGTACTAAGGGTAGGTTGATAACCCACTGCAGAGGGCATTCTCCCTAATAAGGCGGATACCTCCGATCCTGCTTGAACAAAACGAAAGATATTATCGATGAATAAAAGCACGTCTTGCTTATTAACATCTCGGAAATATTCTGCCATAGTTAGGGCAGTTAAACCGACTCTCATACGAGCTCCCGGCGGTTCATTCATTTGGCCATAGACTAGAGCTACCTTTGATTCCTCGATATTTTTTTCATTAATTACTCCAGATTCCTTCATTTCCATATAAAGATCATTTCCTTCACGAGTCCGTTCCCCTACTCCGCCAAATACGGATACGCCTCCATGAGCTTTAGCAATGTTATTGATTAATTCCATGATGAGTACTGTTTTACCTACTCCTGCCCCCCCAAATAGTCCGATTTTTCCTCCACGTCGATAAGGAGCTAAAAGATCGACCACCTTAATACCTGTTTCAAAGATAGATAATTTCGTATCTAACTCAATAAAGGCAGGCGCAGATCTATGAATAGGGAATGTTGCACTAGTATCTACAGGACCCAAATTGTCAATAGGCTCCCCAAGAACGTTAAAAATTCGTCCGAGAGTAGCTCCACCGACCGGAACACTAAGAGGAGCTCCTGTGTCAATCACTTCCAGTCCTCTCATCAACCCGTCTGTAGCACTCATAGCTACAGCTCTAACTCGATTATTTCCTAATAATTGTTGTACCTCGCAAGTCACATTAATTTGCTTATCGGCAGTGTCCCGACTCTTGACTATCAAAGCGTTATAAATATAAGGCAACTTGCCCGGGGGAAAAGTGATATCCAGCACGGGTCCAATAATTTGATCAATACGCCCTGCATTTTTTTCTTCAATTGTGGAAACCCCGGGACGCGAAGTAGTAGGATTGGTTCTCATAATTATCACATAATTCTAAAAAAAGGAATTTCTCGAAATTTTTCTTTTTTTCTTGTTGAATAATGCCAAATCAAATAAAAAAAATATCCAAAAATCCAAAAGTTAAAAGGAAATGAATTAGTTAATTCAATAAAAAAGAAAAGGGGACTAGCACTTGATTTTGTTGCCTAAGCGAATCCCATTCACTCGTTTACTCATGGAATGAGTCCGGTGGAAAGTTCAATCAATCTTATTTTTCATAGACATTTTTCCTTTTGTCAAGGATCTTTGCCTCCTATACTTTCCTGTCTAGGACTTGGATATACAAAATATATACTACTGTGAAGCATAGATTGCTGTCAACAGAGAATTTTCTTGGTATTTAGGTATTTAGATTCAAAATAAGAAAAGGGCTTATTAAGATAAGAAAAGAACTTCTAAAATTGTAAAATAAAAATTAAGGGATTAGTTTGGGTTGCGCTATATCTATCAAAGAGTATACAATAATGATGGATTTGGTGAATCAAATCTATGGTTTAATAATGAACCATGTTAACTTACCATAACAACAACTCAATCCCTATCGAATTCCTATAGTAGAATTCCTATAGGATAGAACGTACACAGGGTGTACGCATTATATATGAATGAAACATATTCATTAACTTAAGCATACTCCCTTTTTTATTTAATGAGTTGATATTAATTGAATATCTTTTTTTTTTTAGATTTTTGCAAAATTTACGCTTAGTCCATATCGAGTAGACCCTGTCGTTGTGAGAATTCTTAATTCATGAGTTGTAGGGAGGGACTTATGTCACCACAAACAGAAACTAAAGCAGGTGTTGGATTTCAAGCTGGTGTTAAAGATTATAAATTGACTTACTACACCCCGGAATACGAAACCAAGGATACTGATATCTTGGCAGCATTTCGAGTAACTCCTCAGCCCGGGGTTCCGCCTGAAGAAGCAGGGGCTGCAGTAGCTGCGGAATCTTCTACTGGTACATGGACAACTGTTTGGACTGATGGACTTACCAGTCTTGATCGTTACAAAGGACGATGCTATCACATCGAACCCGTTCCTGGGGAAGACAGTCAATATATCTGTTATATAGCTTATCCGTTAGATCTATTTGAAGAGGGTTCTGTTACTAACATGTTTACTTCCATTGTGGGTAACGTATTTGGTTTCAAAGCCCTACGCGCTCTACGTTTGGAGGATCTACGAATTCCTGCTGCTTATGCAAAAACTTTCCAAGGTCCGCCTCATGGTATCCAAGTTGAAAGGGATAAGTTGAACAAGTATGGTCGTCCGTTATTGGGATGTACTATTAAACCAAAATTGGGATTATCCGCAAAAAATTACGGTAGAGCATGTTATGAGTGTCTACGCGGTGGACTTGATTTTACCAAAGATGATGAAAACGTAAACTCACAACCATTTATGCGCTGGAGAGACCGTTTTGTCTTTTGTGCCGAAGCAATTTATAAAGCACAAGCCGAAACCGGCGAAATCAAGGGGCATTACTTGAATGCGACTGCAGGTACATGCGAAGAAATGATGAAGAGAGCTGTATTTGCGAGGGAATTAGGGGTTCCTATTGTAATGCATGACTACTTAACTGGGGGATTCACCGCAAATACTACTTTGTCTAATTATTGCCGCGACAACGGCCTACTTCTTCACATTCACCGAGCAATGCATGCAGTTATTGATAGACAGAAAAATCATGGTATGCATTTCCGTGTATTAGCTAAAGCATTGCGTATGTCTGGGGGAGATCATATCCACGCCGGTACAGTAGTAGGTAAGTTAGAAGGGGAACGCGAAATGACTTTAGGTTTTGTTGATTTATTGCGCGATGATTATATTGAAAAAGATCGTTCTCGCGGTATCTTTTTCACGCAGGACTGGGTATCCATGCCTGGTGTTATACCTGTGGCTTCGGGGGGTATTCATGTTTGGCATATGCCAGCTCTGACCGAAATCTTTGGAGACGATTCCGTATTACAATTTGGTGGAGGAACTTTAGGACATCCTTGGGGGAATGCACCAGGTGCAGCAGCTAATCGGGTGGCTTTAGAAGCCTGTGTACAAGCTCGTAACGAAGGGCGCGATCTTGCTCGTGAAGGTAATGAAATTATCCGAGCAGCTTGCAAATGGAGTCCTGAACTAGCCGCAGCTTGTGAAGTATGGAAAGCGATCACATTCGATTTCAAGCCGGTAGATACCATATAGAAAGAGAAAAAATGAGTTACGAAATGCAGTAATTCTTCTTTATTCTTATAATTGATTGCAATTAAATTTGGCTCGATCTTTTAAAAGATTGAGCCAAATTTAAATATATCTTGATACGATCATGAGACTTGACAAATCGAGATTCTTCTATTCTATATATCTAGAATATAGAAAGGTATAATACAATAAACAAATACAAATCAAAATATAGTATTATCATACGATAATGGAATCAAATACGCAGTATTTACAGAAAAAAGTCTTCGTTTATTGGGAAAGAATCAATATACTTTTAATGTCGAATCGGGATTCACTAAGACAGAAATAAAGCATTGGGTCAAGCTCTTCTTTGGTGTTAAAGTAGTAGCTGTGAATAGCCATCGACTACCCGGAAAGGGTAAAAGAAGGGGACCTATTCTGGGACATACAATGCATTACAGACGTATGATCATTACCCTTCAACCGGATATTCTATTCCACTTCCACTTTTAAAATTAAAGGGTATTCTGAAAGAGGTATTTCTTTCATTTTCACAATTGCTTTTTTTTGAATCCAATTTAAAGTTCGATTAGAAAGATAGAAAGGCCATGAGAATGGAAAAAGAAAAATCAAATTATCCATTCCATTCATTTTTTTTATAGATATAGATAAAGAATACTAACTATTCTAGAAAAGTATTCTTTATCTATATCTATAAAAAATCTTTATTTTGCAAACTCAAAAATACAATAGTCAATATTCCTTATAATAGATATACTTAATTATATCATAAGAATCTTAAGATATATTTCGAATAGATAGAAATAGTAAATTGGAATTGAGACACCTATTCTATGACAGATTTAAACTTACCCTCTATTTTCGTGCCTTTAGTAGGCTTAGTATTTCCGGCAATTGCAATGACTTCTTTATTTCTTTATGTGCAGAAAAAAAAGATTGTCTAGAACCGACGGGGCCAAATTTGCTCAATGTATTTCCAGGATCATAATACAAATATTTTTTAGTGTAAGTAATATATTAATATGATAGGGTATGTAGCTCTTTCTACACACAAATGAAAAACGTCTATGGATGCAGATATAGGCTACGAGTAAAATACGAGTAAAAAAGAATACATATGCGTAGCCGAGTTTTTAAAATTTTAAATTTTAAGTGGATCCAGAAATTTTTTTGAATAGAAAGTCAATGTATCTAACCAATTATTTCACAGGAGTACTAGCTGCTGAAGACGATTTCAGAATCAAAAAAAGTAAAGTCAAAATCATTTAGCTTATTCTCTCAATTTCAATTAACCGCTGCTGGATTTAGTATATCTAATATGAATTGGCGATCAGAACACATATGGATAGAACTTCTAAAAGGTTCTCGAAAAAGAGGTAATTTTTTCTGGGCCTGTATTCTTTTTCTAGGTTCATTAGGATTCTTAGCGGTTGGGGCTTCCAGTTATCTTGGTAAGAATATGATATCTGTACTTCCATCTCAACAAATTCTTTTTTTTCCACAGGGGGTCGTGATGTCTTTCTACGGAATCGCGGGCCTATTCATTAGCTCCTATTTGTGGTGCACTATTTTGTGGAATGTAGGCAGTGGTTATGACCGATTTGATAGAAAAGAAGGAATAGTGTGCATTTTTCGTTGGGGATTCCCTGGAATAAAACGTCGCATCTTCCTTCGATTCCTTGTGCGGGATATCCAATCAATTAGAATTCAGGTTAAAGAGGGTCTTTCTCCTCGTCGTATCCTTTATATGGAAATACGTGGCCAGGGAGTCATTCCCTTGACTCGTACCGATGAAAAGTTTTTTACTCCACGAGAAATTGAACAAAAAGCTGCCGAATTGGCCTATTTCTTGCGCGTACCAATTGAAGTATTTTGAGTACCAATTGCAATTTTTTTCATTTAAATTGTAAGGGTATTTTCTAGTATTTATCTAAAGGAAGGAACAACTGAGGATAAGAGAAAATTGCTTCTAATTTGTTTTGTCCAAGTGAGATATATGGCCTAATATTCTTCCCTTTTCATATGAAAGAGCTTTTTTTTTATTCTATTTCTCTATTCCACTCCATTTAGATCTAAGAAAGAACCCAATACAATGAAATTCCACTAGTATACAAAAAGAGAAATAGATACAAACACAAGGTCTCAAACCTTGTTATAGAATTAGGGCTTCAAAAAAAAAGAAATATCATATAGAGTCAGCGAATGAAGCGGATTCATTAACAACTCAATTTACAGATCAAAAATGAAAAAAAAGAAAGCATTGCCTTCTTTCCTATATCTTGTATTTAGCGTACTTTTGCCCTGGGGAGTCTCTTTCTCTTTTAACAAATGTCTGGAACTTTGGATTAAGAATTGGTGGAATACCGGGCAACCCGAAACTCTCTTAACGGATATTCAAGAGAAAAGGATTCTAGAAGGATTCATAGAATTAGAAGAGCTTTTTCTCTTGGACGAAATGATAAAAGAGAAACCGAAGACACATGTACAAAAACCTCCTATAGGAATACACAAGGAAATAATACAATTGGCCAAAATAGATAATGAGGACCATCTCCATATCATTTTGCATTTCTTAACAAATATAATCTGTTTGGCTATTCTAAGTGGTTCTTTTTTTCTGGGTAAAGAGGAACTTGTCATTTTGAATTCTTGGGTTCAGGAATTCTTCTATAACTTAAATGACTCAATAAAAGCTTTTTTTATTCTTTTAGTTACGGATTTTTTTGTTGGATTTCACTCCACCCGCGGTTGGGAACTACTAATTCGTTGGGTATACAACGATCTTGGATGGGCTCCTAACGAGCTAATTTTCACTATTTTTGTTTGTAGTTTTCCTGTGATTCTAGACACGTGTTTGAAATTTTGGGTCTTTTTTTGTTTAAACCGCCTATCTCCTTCGCTTGTAGTCATTTATCATTCAATTAGTGAAGCATAATTGGCTTTCCTAATATTAATCAAATTCGCATTTTTCTTCCTTTAAAAAGAAAGCCCTTTTCCTTTTTAGCAAAATTCTTTCTATTTCTACCTGCTCAAGGTATTCATCATTTCAGTACAACTGTTGCAGTAGAATGACAACAGACTCGTGTATAGGGAACTAGATTAACTTAGCTACCTATCTAATTTATTGTAGAAATTCCGGGATCCGCGATTGGACATGGAAAATAGAAATACTTTTTCTTGGTTAAAGGAACAGATGATTCGATCGATTTCTGTATCGATCATGATATACGTAATAACTCGGACATCTATTTCAAATGCATATCCCATTTTTGCGCAGCAGGGTTATGAAAACCCGCGGGAAGCAACTGGACGAATTGTATGTGCCAACTGCCATTTAGCTAATAAGCCCGTGGATATCGAAGTTCCCCAAGCTGTGCTTCCCGATACTGTATTTGAAGCAGTTCTTCGAATCCCTTATGATATGCAGCTGA